AAGAATGAAAGAAAAAAGACCGTGGAAGATCCATAATAGAATAAGGTATATAATGACTCAATGACTCTAGGTAAGAAAAGCTTTATCAGATTCTCTTTTCCGAAGTTGCACCTACAACTACTCATTGAAAAGAATCCTATTCTTATGGGTAAATGCTCAATATCCAAGTGGGCTTGCAAAATTGATCATGATCAATTGCTTTGTGGATTGTCTCATGTCTCTTGATTAGTTGGTGTTTATCCCCTCAATATCGCAAATTTCTTACGTCCAAACAAAGTATTTACTTGTTACTAATAAAAAATCCAAAAGTCTAGCCTACGTTCTTCCTTAGATACCTTCTTTTACTCCGATAGTATTGCGGATCGCAATCGATGCAAAGAAAATGAATGCATTTCCATACTATAATAAAAAAGTAAGTGTAATAAATAGAGAATTAGATCATGTGATATGACTTATTCCATTTCTACTCTATGGGATCTTACGGAGCCTGTTCATGGATGACATGGTCGGGGTATGATCATAGAAAATATTCTCCTCAAGTGAACCAGCCTATCCTTCCTAGATAGGGGACTTACGTGTTGATTGGATGCGGAGACACCTTTAGTTGTGAATTCTAATGTGGCAGATCCAATTCTTTATCTGCATGGCCAAATCAATAATTCAAGTCACACACTCCCATAATCCGCCTTATTTTCTTTCGTAAAATTAACTTCAACTATTTGTATCAAAATACTTCGGAGTTGAAGAAAAGTATCCAAATGACATGTCTTATTTTACAATAACCCATGTTTGTAGCAATGAAATACCACAACCTACCCGATATGATATATGAGAATTAGAATTATCTTTCTCTATGATATGCCTTCCCTATAAAGGACCCGAAATACCTTGCTTACGTATCATTGGAAAGTGCATTAACATAAATACGGCAGTAAGCAGAGGCAGTACAAAAGTATGTAAACTATAAAAACGAGTCAAAGTGGATTGGCCCACACTAGCACTTCCACGCAATAACTCCACTAAAGGCGATCCTATTACCGGAATCGCTTCAGGTACACCTGTCACAATTTTGACTGCCCAATAACCAATTTGATCCCAAGGCAAAGAATAACCAGTTACACCAAACGATGCAGTCAATACAGCCAAAACCACACCTGTGACCCAAGTTAATTCGCGGGGTTTTTTAAATCCACCTGTGAGATACACACGAAATACGTGCAGGATCATCATTAGAACCATCATACTTGCTGACCATCGATGAACTGATCGGATTAACCAACCAAAGTTGGCCTCGGTCATTATGTATTGAACCGAGGAAAAAGCCTCTGTAACGGTTGGGCGGTAGTAAAAAGTCATAGCAAAACCTGTAGCGACTTGTACTAGAAAACAAGTAAGTGTAATTCCCCCTAAACAATAAAATATGTTGACATGAGGAGGAACATATTTACTAGTTATATCATCCGCAATTGCCTGAATCTCAAGACGTTCCTCAAACCAATCATATACTTTATTGAGATAGGTAACTAACCCGAGTCCCCCTCCGAGAACCGTATATGAAAATTTCATCTCGTACGGCTCAAGCAGAAACACACAAATTTTCAACGGATATTAGAAAAAAAGGGTTCAAAACTTCATCAGCCACTGGATTGGGTCGATTTGCCTTGAAGATATGAAATAAGAAAAATCCAGAATTTATTCTTTATGATGATAATGCCAAAAAATCTCAAGTTGGCTCATCTGTCTTCCTTTCTTTGCCTTATGTTGGTCATTAGAGGCCTCTTGACTTTTCTCTTCCCTATTTTGGATTTCTTTTTTTTTTTGCGTAATGCGGATTTACTCTTGTTTTGTTTTACTAGTAAATAAATAAAGCAAAAATTCTAGTAGTTTTCTGATAGAAATTATCTTGTTGCGATCCTATGAATCAGTTCAATTAAAACCTTAGATTCATACTAGAGCCACGATGATTGAGTCTCAAGCTAAACAAAAGGCAAGGGTTCTTCGAATAAGAACCGCTTGATGATCATTTATTGAATCGGTGTAATAACTCGACAAAATCAAGAGAAAAAAAAAAAGTTGTCTTTTGGGCAAACAAATTTGGAAGGAAGACATTTTCTTTTTTTATTAAAAACTACTTGAATTTTTTTCAGTCTGGTTGCGAGGTCTGAATAGTGAGTATGAATCATAGTTCCATTTTTTTTTCTTGATCCACTCTATCTATTTCGTGTTCCAGATACTAGAATAAATAATAAATATCCGACGAATTAGAATCATCTTGATAGAGATAACAGGCCCTTTCTATGTATTATCAATAGGATCAATTCTAACAAGTCACACACTCATATTCCAGAGATACCGAAACAAAAAAATTCCACGGTCGAACTACCAGAATGTCTAGAAATGTAGAGCTTAAAGTAGAAAGGCTTTTTTGGATGGAAAAACTATGACTTCGTAGTTTTAGTTAGTAGAAACCTAATTCATTAAAATTCCGTCCAGTAAAACAGAAGAATTATAAATTTCTAAAATGATAGATAGGAATATCGCGAATAAAGCCATTGCGACCCCCATAAAAGGAGTAGTCCCCCAACCCGGAGCTACTTTCCCATATTCCGAATTCAAGGGTTTCAATAAACTACCTGCGCGAGTTCGTCTTGGCCCAGGTCTAGAACTATCTTCAACGGTTTGTGTAGCCATAAATTCTATTTAATCATTGGTGTTGACTTTGTATACTATTCCGTTGTAGTTGTAAATACACGATCTTTTCGTAGATCCATTGTAATCTTGAAATTCTATAAAAATGGAAACAGCAACTTTAGTCGCCATCTCCATATCTGGTTTACTTGTAAGCTTTACTGGGTATGCCTTATATACCGCGTTTGGGCAACCCTCTCAACAATTAAGAGATCCATTCGAAGAACACGGGGACTAATTGAAGTAAGAAGTCTCCCAGATGGGGAGACTTCTTACTTCAATGAAATTATTTCATTTTTTTAGTCGGAACCTTAGGTGGTTCTCGGAAGAAGATAGCGAAAAAAATTATCCCTAAAGTCGAAACTAAAAGGAACGTATAAACCAATGCTTCCATAGATTCGATCGTGGTTTATTTACAATTATAACTTCCACACCTATTCATTTGTCATTTGGGATCATTTCCCATATAAAGAAAGAAAAAGAGTCAAAGAAAGGATGGGAGATGTTTCCCATGTCAAATCAAAAAAGAGAGATGAAAGATACCATAGCAATGTGGTATCAGACTGCCTGTCTCCTTGTAGTTGGATCTCCAACTTTTTGGAATGTTCCAAATTCCACTTGAGCATCCAAGTCTGGATCAATACCAGCAAAAACATCTCGGAACAAGGTTCTAGCGCCATGCCAAATGTGTCCGAAAAAGAAGAGCAAAGCAAAGGTAGCATGACCAAAAGTGAACCAACCCCTTGGACTGCTGCGAAAAACACCATCCGATTTCAAAGTAGCCCGATCTAATTCAAAAATTTCCCCTAATTGGGAACGCCTCGCATATTTTTTTACAGTAGCAGGATCAGAATAACTTACACCATTAAGTTCGCCACCATAGAACTCCACCGTTACGCCTACTTGTTCAACACTATATTTGGATTCTGCTCTTCTAAAAGGAACGTCCGCTCTCACAATTCCCTCTTCATCTACCAAAACAACCGGAAATGTTTCAAAAAAAGTAGGCATACGGCGTACAAAAAGCTCGCGCCCTTCTTTATCTCTAAAGACGGGATGTCCTAACCATCCAACAGCTATTCCATCCCCATTGTCCATTGAGCCTGCTCTGAATAATCCCCCCTTTGCCGGATTATTACCAATATAATCATAAAAGGCTAATTTTTCGGGAATTTTAGACCAAGCTTCTGATAAACTAAGATTTTCGGCTAATCCATCGCTAACTCTTCGATATATTTCTTGCTGAAAGTATCCCTGATCCCACTGATAACGAGTAGGCCCAAATAATTCGATTGGGGTAGTTGCTGACCCATACCACATAGTTCCGGCAACTACGAAAGCTGCAAAAAAAACAGCAGCGATACTACTGGAAAGTACAGTTTCAATATTGCCCATACGTAATCCTTTGTATAGACGTTGAGGCGGACGGACACTAAGATGGAATAGGCCCGCTAATATGCCCAATGTACCCGCAGCAATATGATGAGAAGCTATTCCCCCCGGAACAAAAGGATCAAAACCTTCTACACCCCACGCTGGATTTACAGCTTGTACTTTTCCAGTTAGTCCATAAGGATCGGACACCCATATCCCAGGACCATACAAACCCGTTACATGAAATGCGCCAAAGCCAAAGCAAGCCACCCCTGCAAGAAATAAATGAATTCCAAAGATCTTGGGCAAATCCAAAGAGGGTTTTCCCGTCCGCTCATCACAGAATATTTCTAGGTCCCAATATACCCAATGCCAGATAGCTGCCAAGAAACACAAGCCAGAAAACACAATATGCGCACCTGCCACACCTTCATAACTCCAAATACCCGGATTCGTTACAGTTCCTCCTGAAATACTCCAACCACCCCACGAATTGGTTATTCCTAAACGAGTCATGAAGGGAATGACGAACATACCTTGTCTCCACATTGGATCCAGAACAGGATCAGAGGGATCAAAAACCGCTAATTCGTATAAAGCCATCGAGCCGGCCCAACCAGAAACTAGAGCTGTGTGCATTATATGCACCGAAAGCAATCGACCCGGATCATTCAATACAACAGTATGAACACGATACCAAGGCAAACCCATGGAAATACCCCTTTAGCAAAGAAAAATAGACACGATGTCGCTTTATTTTATCGCATTGGAAAAGACTATCCATATCCTATGTACCTAACCCCTCTAGGGGATTCTGTGTCAGAAAGCGTGAATATTTATTTCATTCCATTAAAAATAAGAAGCCAATTCTGTTCGTAAGAAGAAAGAGAAGCAGATCTATTCTATACTCGATAAGTGCCAATATGCAATGGGTAGCTTGGCCTATTTGGAAAAAAAAAACGAAGAATAGATCCCTATCCCTCTTTGTTTATCATTCCAATCACCGATTCTTTTTTCTTTATTCAATCTGTCTTACCTTCCTTATAGATATAACCTTTCAATCTATGTATTATTTCAATCTACGTATTAATAGAATCTATAGTATTCATATAGAATAAGAAAAAAAAAAGACAATAAACTGCGGATTCTTTCTTTCTCTTCCATTCTTACGTTTCCATATTAAAGTATAGTTTTCTTACTTAAATTTAATAATATTAATCTAATATGCCCATTGGTGTTCCAAAAGTACCTTACCGGATTCCCGGAGATGAAGAAGCGACTTGGGTTGACTTATACAATGTTATGTATCGAGAAAGGACACTTTTTTTAGGTCAAGAGATTCGTTGCGAGATCACGAATCATATTACAGGTCTCATGGTATATCTCAGTATAGAAGATGGAATTAGCGATATTTTTTTGTTTATAAACTCCCCAGGCGGGTGGCTAATCTCAGGAATGGCAATTTTTGATACGATGCAAACGGTGACACCAGATATATATACAATATGCCTCGGAATAGCTGCGTCCATGGCATCCTTCATTCTGCTTGGAGGAGAACCCACCAAGCGTATAGCATTCCCTCACGCGAGGATTATGCTTCACCAACCTGCTAGTGCTTATTATCGGGCAAGGACACCAGAATTTTTACTAGAAGTGGAAGAGTTACACAAAGTTCGCGAAATGATCACAAGGGTTTATGCACTAAGAACAGGCAAGCCTTTTTGGGTTGTATCCGAAGACATGGAAAGGGATGTTTTTATGTCAGCAGACGAAGCCAAAGCTTATGGACTTGTCGATATTGTAGGGGATGAAATGATTGACGAGCACTGCGATACTGATCCAGTGTGGTTTCCGGAAATGTTTAAGGATTGGTAGTGGTCGCATTTCTTGTAAATTTATTTCAAACCTAAATTCAGGTTTTCTGCGATTTAATAGAAAATAGAAATACTTCATGATGATCAATCATCAGGTTAAGATCGATCTAAACCAATCCTTTTTTTCTATATACATACGACATGCCAACGGTTAAACAACTTATTAGAAACGCAAGACAGCCAATACGAAATGCTAGAAAATCGGCCGCGCTTAAGGGATGTCCTCAGCGTCGAGGAACATGTGCTAGGGTGTATGTGTGACTCGTTCAGATCATGAGTTCAAACAAATAAGACAATTTTGGAAGTATCCATGATCGGTACCAATGAATAGGATAGAGAAGCTCTATCCTAGATTTCTATGGTAATATGGAATTTCTGGTTTCCTTTGGTGCAAATCCAATCATCTAAATTGGAAATAAGAAGCAATTCCCCCATTGGTAGAGAATGGTTATCCATTAAGCGGAGGAAATAGTAATAAAAAGAAAAAGGCTTATGCTCCTTTATCTTAAAAGAACGGACTAACAGGGTCAGCTACTTAGCCAACTTTCATAATTAAATGCCGTCACTGTATGGATAACTCTTATTGTGAAAAGAGCTATTTACTCTATAATGGATAGGTAGAGCCAAAGAATGTGAACTATACAAGTTCACAATACCTTTTGATGAAATGAAAGAAAGGGCTCCGGTGTATAGAGAGGGCCTCACCGTTTAAAAGGGAACCATAGAAACGATGGAACCCACTATTTTTTTGAGTATCGTTAGAATTTGTTATTTCTATGCGAAATAACTGAAGGGAATAGAATAAAAAATCGTGGTTGGGAAGGTTACAGTAGCAAAAGCCATTGGAATTAATATTTTATATATCGGAATAATTCGTTTTGTTATTAATGGGAAAAAGGATGGCTAAAAGAAGAGAAATCATTAGTTATTCATTAAGGTTAATTTGATTCAATGACCAGAGTTCCGCGAGGATATATAGCTCGGAGACGACGAACAAAAATGCGTTCATTTGCCTCAAACTTTAGAGGGGCTCATTTAAGACTTAATCGAATGATTACTCAACAAGTAAGAAGAGCTTTTGTTTCCTCTCATCGAGATAGAGGCAGGCAAAAGAGGGATTTTCGTCGTTTGTGGATCACTCGGATAAACGCAGCAACGCGGATATATAAAGTATTCAATAGTTATAGTAAATTAATACACAATCTGTACAAGAAGGAATTGATTCTTAATCGTAAAATGCTTGCACAAGTAGCTGTATCAAATCCAAATAATCTTTACACGATTTCCAATAAAATAAAGATCATCAATTAAATGGATAAAAAAGTAATATACAGGAATAATTAAAACCGAATTCCCGGAGAGGGAACTCCGGGAAGATACAATAAATTAAGATTAAGTGGTAAGAATCAACGAGCATGTTGCAATAAATAAAAAAACTATTTATTCTTCCCCATTTTTCTTTCTTATAACAAACACAAGAATCAAAACTGGATTACTTTCCTTATATATAGGTCTGGCCCTTTCGAATAAAACATCAACAATCGGAACTTAAGTTCCGATTGTTGTTTCTTAAATTCTGGTTGGAGTTTCTTAAGTTTCGATTGGAATTGAACTTTTGCGTTAATTGAGGAATATGTCTATTTTTTCTGGGTCTAGGACCAGTAATTATTGAAATTGACTGGGCTTGAAATTGCTTCTCATTCTCATAGTTACGAAATGGTAAGAAAGATAAAATACGAGCCTGTTTTATAGCAAGAGTAATTAATCGTTGTTGTTTCAAGGTTAATCTATTTATTCGTCTCGATAATATTTTTCCTTGTTCACTAATAAATCGATTAATTAAACTCATGTTTCTATAATCAATTGGATCCCCCGGGCCAATCCGAGGACGCCTACGAAAAGGTTGTTTGGATTTACGAAAAGGTTGTTTGGATTTACGAAAAGTTTGCTTGGACTTACGAAAAGTTTGCTTGGATTTTTGAAAAGTTTGCTTGGATTTACGAAAGGGTTGCTTAGATTTATGAAAAGGTTGTTTAGATGTATACATGATTTATTCTTTATTAAAAAATTGGAAAAAAAATGGATTTCTTTATTTTATTAATTTTGGATCCAGAAGAAGTAGTCTTTCTTTGGTCCATATATTATTTGATTCATATATAGTATATGAATACCCTCTATACATATGAAATAATATCTACCTGAAATCAAATGAGTTGATTTGTATTTTGTATTCTATCTATGTTCTATATATTAAATCTGTTCTTTGGAAAGATCGAACACACGATGCTCCTATTTTTTTATTTCGCCATGAGTCGTATGCTTGCGACAATAACGACAAAATTTTTTGAATTCTAATTGTCCAGGTGTATTGTGGCGATTCTTTTGAGTACTATATCTAGAAATCCCCGTCGATTCCTTATTGGCACCTTTTCGAACACAACTGATACATTCCAAAATAAGTCTGATTCTAACATCTTTCCCCTTGGCCATGAACCTCCTTTCTTTTTTGGATTGACTTAACTTAATTCTTCTACTTATTCTTTTATTCTTCTATTTTGAATCCGAAGAAGAAGAATAAAATCCATTAGAATAAAAAATTTTGGAAATTCTTAAATTAAGTAATAAAAAATGGAGAAATAATTAAAGAATACAATCCTTGTCGAATTAGCAAGGATTTTGCTTCGAAATCCTTTCATTTAAGTAGCCAGCCCAGCCTCTTTCTATGCTCTGATTTCTGAGGCCTGACTTAGCTTGGATACCGCTTTTAATTGAATTTCTGTTTTCCAAAATGGGATTTACCGAATTTTTCATGACTCTGAGGTTCAACCCAATCCATCTTTTCTTTCTTTTTCCTTCCTATACTAAAAAAAAAAGGATTGAAAAAGGGAAAATTTTCGTCATGTCACGAAGAATTCCTCGCATAGCAATAACTAGAATTAAAAAAAAGGGAATGACAAAGCATCTGGGAATAAACGATTAATTTCTATCAATAAACCTGCTAAAGCCCCAAACCATAGAGTACTTAGCACGGGTGCTACAGAGAGATATGTTTTTATATCCCGCATTGAAAATCCTCCTTCCTTATTGGAATACATATATGATCAGATACTCTTGCCCAAGATCTTTTGTATTTCTTTTGTTTAGGCGAAATTCCTAACTAAAAAAACAAAATCAATATTCTATATAGAATGAACCGTATAGACGAGATTTTCCTATCCCTAAAAAAGAAAAAGATGACCTCTTCTTCCTATACATTACCAAGGAATAGTAATCTTTCTTTTATAGGTGAAATTAGATTCGATTTTAGATGTATACCATTCCTTGACTTGATTATATGAGACCAAAAAGAAGAAATGACAAGAAGGTTCTATATAGATAGAGAAAGAGAAGAAAATTACGATGTGGAAAACAAGACAGGAATTGTGTACAATGGCATTGTACAACAATTTGGAAAAGGGATGTAGCGCAGCTTGGTAGCGCGTTTGTTTTGGGTACAAAATGTCACAGGTTCAAATCCTGTCATCCCTACCTATTACTTCTTTCTTCTTTATGGGCAGTAGCGAGGGGATCAATTAAAGTGGGTATAACTTGAATTTGTGGATACTATACGTACGTGAGACACGTTAGGAGTAGAAAAGGGTTTTCTTTTTGAATGAAAGCGCTCTTAGTTCAGTTCGGTAGAACGCGGGTCTCCAAAACCCGATGTCGTAGGTTCAAATCCTACAGAGCGTGATTCCATCTATCTTATGTCGAAGCAGAGTAAAATAACTTAACAAAACAAAGTTGAATTGCAACTCCAATTTGACCTCCTCTCTGGTCTGGAGGAGGTCAATCAAAAAAGAAATATTACTCAATCAAAGATCCAACTGATCCCCACGCCTGTATTGCAAATACGCAGTCACGAATAATCCCGCTAAAGTAATAGGAATTAGGCCTAAGACGATTCCAAATAGAAAAACTTCAATCATTTCGATTTGTTCGAGGGGATAAAAAAAAGAGGTACGATCTATCCCTAAATAGTAGTCTAAATTATCCACGAATCTCAATGACCAAGAAAAGAATTG